TGTATCCCTTAGGAACCGTACATGCACCTTTTGATGCATACGGTTCAAAAAAAATTGCGAAAAAAAAGAATCAATGGCTAGATTCTAGTCCTCTTTCTTTTTTCCTATTCTTTTTTATATTTATACCAGGTTTTTTCTAACTTCTAACAAAAGGACTTTTTCTTCGATTTTTCAATAAAGACGAATTTTGACTTCTTTTCTTTCTTTTTTATAATAGAAAAAAGTCAATAAACTTATCGAATTCACTTTTTCATTGATGTATTGTTTCATCGAGATTCAATCCAAATCACGATGATATTTTCTTGTTCCTGAATGGGTCTCTTTAATCTTTTTAGGTTTATGCTCTACTCCGGGTAAAGATCCGCCCGATTTTGATTTGCACATATAGGACAAATCTTCCCATCACCATTTCTTTTTGTTATGACTTTACAAATAACAAACAGGAATCTTTTAGGATACACGTAGTAATCATAGATCTATTTATTACCAATTGGGTTTTTTCTAAACGGAGCCTGGATACTTCATTTTTTTAGTCCAACCAAAGCCAACCATAAATTATTCTAATTGTTAATAGTACTATGAATTCCCCCCAACAATGCATCTAATTGCACTTCACGCTCCAATTTTTTGATGATTCAATTTCTCTTTCTTGGGCGAAACAGAGGATATCTCGATCGGGGGAGAGAATGGGGAAATCCCATATGACCCAATATATCTGACAAGTCGCACTATACGTCAACCCAAGATGCATCTTCCTCTCCCGGACTTCGGAAAGGTACTTTTGGAACACCAATAGGCATGAATTGAAAGAAAAAAGAACTAAATACTATATTTCACTTTGATGTGGAAACGTAACAATATAGTTTTACTGTCTTTATAATATTGGCTCTATCATATTTATTTTATCCATAGATTAGAAAAATTTATAAAGAAAGACAAAATAAATAAAGGAAAATTTTTACGAATAGGTCTTTCTAATGATAAACAAGGAGGGACACATTTACTCATAGAAAATGGTATCAATCCCCCATTGCGTATTGCGTATTGGTACTTATCGAGTATAGAATAAATCTGCTTCTCTTTGTTCCTACGAACAAAATTCTTCCATTATTACGAACGGAATAGAATAAATATTAATCTAACCCCTGTTAGGAAATAATCTTCCGAACAAGGGGGGCCAGTCATAGTATAGTCTTTTCTAATGCAATAAAGTTACGTAGTGTTTATTTTTCTTTGATAAAGGGGTATTTTCCATGGGTTTGCCTTGGTATCGTGTTCATACCGTTGTATTGAATGATCCCGGCCGGTTGCTTTCCGTTCATATAATGCATACAGCTCTGGTTGCTGGTTGGGCGGGCTCGATGGCTCTGTATGAATTAGCAGTTTTTGATCCTTCTGACCCTGTTCTTGATCCAATGTGGAGACAGGGTATGTTCGTTATACCCTTCATGACTCGTTTAGGAATAACCAATTCGTGGGGAGGTTGGAGTATTACAGGAGGGACTGTAACGAATCCGGGGATTTGGAGTTACGAAGGTGTAGCTGGGGCACATATTGTGTTTTCTGGCTTATGCTTTTTGGCAGCTATCTGGCATTGGGTCTATTGGGATCTAGAAATATTTTGTGATGAACGTACAGGAAAACCTTCTTTGGATTTGCCCAAGATCTTTGGAATTCATTTATTTCTCTCCGGGGTGGCTTGCTTTGGTTTTGGTGCATTTCATGTAACAGGCTTGTACGGTCCTGGAATATGGGTGTCCGATCCTTATGGACTAACGGGAAAAGTACAACCCGTAAATCCGGCGTGGGGCGTGGAAGGTTTTGATCCTTTTGTTCCGGGAGGAATAGCTTCTCATCATATTGCAGCGGGTACATTGGGCATATTAGCGGGTTTATTCCATCTTAGCGTCCGACCGCCACAACGTCTATACAAAGGATTGCGTATGGGAAATATTGAAACCGTACTCTCTAGTAGTATCGCGGCTGTCTTTTTTGCAGCTTTTGTTGTTGCTGGAACTATGTGGTATGGTTCAGCAACGACCCCTATCGAATTATTTGGTCCCACTCGTTATCAATGGGATCAGGGTTACTTCCAGCAAGAGATATATCGAAGAGTTAGCGCCGGGCTAGCAGAAAATCAAAGTTTATCAGAAGCCTGGTCGAAAATTCCTGAAAAATTAGCTTTTTATGATTATATCGGCAATAATCCAGCAAAGGGGGGATTATTCAGGGCAGGCTCAATGGATAACGGAGATGGAATAGCCGTTGGATGGTTAGGACACCCTATCTTTAGGGATAAAGAAGGGCGTGAGCTTTTTGTACGTCGTATGCCTACGTTTTTTGAAACATTTCCCGTCGTTTTGGTAGACGGCGATGGAATTGTTAGAGCCGATGTTCCTTTTAGAAGGGCAGAATCGAAGTATAGTGTTGAACAAGTAGGTGTAACCGTTGAGTTCTATGGTGGCGAACTCAACGGAGTCAGTTATAGTGATCCTGCTAC